GTTATTGTAGCTTATCACAAAGCATGGCACTGAAGTTGCCAAGATGGGTAACCAATATACCCCAAAAACACAAAGATTTGGTCCTAACCTTACTGTTATTTTTTGCTAAACTTACACATGCAAGTATCAGCACACCAGTGAAAACGCCCTAACAATCTAATAAGACTGAAGGAGCCGGTATCAGGCACACCATGATAGCCCAAAACACCTAGCTTTAGCCACACCCCCAAGGGTACTCAGCAGTGATAAAAATTAAGCAATAAGCGAAAGCTTGACTTAGTCATAGCAAACATGAGCTGGTAAATCTCGTGCCAGCCACCGCGGTTACACAAGAGGCCCAAATTAACAGACAAACGGCGTAAAATGTGATTAAAACTTTTTAACCCATAAAATTAAGGTGAACTACTTACTTAGCTGTCATACGCAAAAGTATATATTAACACATTATGAAAATAACCTTAATATTAACGGAACTATTTGAACCCACGATCGCTAAGACACAAACTGGGATTAGATACCCCACTATGCTTAGCCCTAAACCTAGATATTTACATACAAAAATATCCGCCAGAGAATTACGAGCAAAAACGCTTGAAACTCTAAGGACTTGGCGGTACCTCAAACCCACCTAGAGGAGCCTGTTCTATAATCGACAATCCACGATACACCTCACCATCTCTTGCCAATCAGCCTATATACCACCGTCGCCAGCTTACCCTATGAAGGATACAAAAGTAAGCAAAACAATATAAACCATTAACAAGTCAGGTCAAGGTGTAGCTAATTGAGATGGAAGAAATGGGCTACATTTTCTATACTAGAAATAACACTCACGGAAAGGAACCATGAAACAGTCCAGCAAGTAGGATTTAGCAGTAAACTGGGAGCAGAGAGCCCAATTTAAACCGGTCCTGAGGTGCGCACACACCGCCCGTCACCCTCATCAATACTAAACCAATAAACCATAAATAAGCCATAACAAATAAAACAGATGAGGCAAGTCGTAACAAGGTAAGTGCACCGGAAGGTGTACTTGGAATATCAAAACGTAGCTTAACGAAAAGCATTCAGCTTACACCTGAAAGATGTCTGTTAAATCAAGACTATTTTGAGCAATAAATCTAGCCCAACAACAAACAATAACCACAACAAACAAAATCATACTACCAAAAACTTAACCAAAACATTTTACCATCTAAGTATAGGTGATAGAAAAGTAAAACAGGAGCGATAAAGACAGTACCGCAAGGGAAAGATGAAAAACATGAAACCACTAAGCAATAAAAAGCAAAGATTAACCCTTATACCTCCCGCATCATGATTTAACCAGCACAATTAAGCAAAGAGAACTAAAGTCTAAACCCCCGAAACCAAGTGAGCTACTTAAAGGCAGCCAATATCATAGGCTAAATCCGTCTCTGTGGCAAAAGAGTGGAAAGACCTTATAAGTAGAAGTGAAAAGCCTATCGAACTTGGTGATAGCTGGTTGCTCAATAAATGAATATAAGTTCAGCCTTAAATTTTCTAAAAACGACCTAAAGTCTTCACCTAAAAGAAAAGTTTAAGATATATTCAATTGGGGTACAGCCCAATTGAAAAAGGATACAACCTAAAATAGAGGACAAAACACCAAAATAAAATACTCCGTAGGCTTTAAAGCAGCCACCATCAAAAGAAAGCGTCAAAGCTCACCATTATATAAATATTAACATAAAACTTTTATCCCCAAATAACACTGAGCCATCCTATCCTCATAGAAGAACTAATGCTAAAATGAGTAACAAGAAGAAAAACTTCTCTTGCGCGCTAGCTTAAATCATAATAGATAAACTACTGATTATTAACAACCAATACTATATGAGATAACAACACTTAAAACACCATATAACTAAACTGTTAACCCAACACAGGAGCGCACGTAAGAAAGATTAAAACCTGTAAAAGGAACTAGGCAAACTAATCGAACTCGACTGTTTACCAAAAACATAGCCCCTAGCAACACACAAGTATTAGGGGTAATGCCTGCCCAGTGACACTGTTTTAAACGGCCGCGGTATCATAACCGTGCAAAGGTAGCGTAATCACTTGTCTTCTAAATAAAGACTAGAATGAACGGCCAAACGAGGTTCTACCTGTCTCTTACAGATAATCAGTGAAATTGATCTCCCCGTGCAAAAGCGAGGATAACCCTATAAGACGAGAAGACCCTGTGGAACTTTAAACACAAATCAACTACCATAAACACCTAACTAAGGACTTATAATCAACCAGTACATGATCCACGTTTTCGGTTGGGGCGACCTCGGAGTAAAACAAAACCTCCGAAAAAAGAACATTCTTCTTTTTAACCTAGACTCACAATTCAAAGTGCTAACAGTAAAAAGATCCAATATATTTGATCAACGAACCAAGCTACCCCAGGGATAACAGCGCAATCCCATCCCAGAGCCCTTATCGACGATGGGGTTTACGACCTCGATGTTGGATCAGGACATCCTAATGGTGAAACCGCTATCAAGGGTTCGTTTGTTCAACGATTAATAGTCCTACGTGATCTGAGTTCAGACCGGAGCAATCCAGGTCGGTTTCTATCTATATTAACCTTGAGTCTTTTCCAGTACGAAAGGACCGAAAAGACAAGGCCTACATTAAAAACAAGCCTTACCCTACATTAGTGAAAACAACTCAACTAATAATTTAAAATGGAAACCACAGCCCCAAAATAAGGGCCTTGTTGGGGTGGCAGAGCTAGGTAATAATGCAAAAGGCCTAAACCCTTTATCCAGGGGTTCAACTCCCCTCCCCAATTATAAAACCCTTACTATCCAACTTAATATCTCCACTCATATATATAATTCCAATCTTAATTGCTGTTGCCTTTTTCACCCTGCTAGAACGAAAAGTACTAGGATACATACAACTTCGGAAAGGACCCAACATCGTAGGCCCATATGGGTTATTACAACCAGTAGCAGACGGTGTAAAACTTTTCATCAAAGAACCAATCTACCCACTAAATTCATCTACCTCATTATTCATAATATCACCAATCCTAGCCTTATTATTAGCCCTATCAATTTGACTCCCACTACCACTACCCTTTCCACTAGCTGACCTAAATCTAGGCCTTCTATTCCTAATCTCCATATCCAGCTTCATAGTTTACTCCATCCTATGATCTGGTTGAGCTTCAAATTCCAAATACGCTCTAATAGGCGCCCTACGAGCAGTAGCCCAAACTATCTCATACGAAGTAACCCTAGGAATCATCCTACTCTCATTAACTTTATTCTCAGGCGGATTTAACATACAAACATTCATAATTACACAAGAACCGATATACCTAATATTTTCATCTTGGCCACTAATAATAATATGATACATCTCCACATTAGCAGAAACAAATCGGGCACCATTCGACCTAACCGAAGGAGAATCCGAACTGGTATCTGGATTTAATGTTGAATACTCTGCCGGACCATTTGCCCTGTTATTTCTAGCAGAGTATACCAACATCTTAATAATAAATACTATTACAACTATCCTATTCCTTAACCCAGCCCTCATAAACAACACCCCAGAACTATTCTCTCTATCATTAATATCAAAAGTAATACTACTCTCAGCAGGATTCCTATGAATCCGAGCCTCATACCCACGATTTCGATATGATCAACTAATACACCTATTATGAAAAAACTTTCTTCCCATCACCCTAGCATTATGTCTCTGACATATATCAATACCAATCACCTCCTCTGGACTACCTCCAATACTATAGGACACGTGCCTGAATTAAAGGATTACCTTGATAGGGTGAATAATAGAGGCTAAAATCCTCTCGTCTCCTTAGAAAAATAGGACTCGAACCTACACCAGAGAGATCAAAACTCTCTATACTTCCAATTATACTACATCCTAGTAAAGTCAGCTAACTAAGCTATCGGGCCCATACCCCGAAAATGTTGGTTTAAACCCCTCCTCTACTAATAAGCCCCCACACAAATGTGATCATTATTTCAAGTCTAATTATAGGCCCCCTACTTACAATATCTAGCAGCCACTGAATCCTAGCATGAACTGGTCTAGAAATCAACACCTTAGCCATTATCCCACTAATTGCTAAACAACACCATCCACGAGCAATTGAAGCAGCTACTAAATACTTCCTAACACAGGCAACCGCTTCAACACTAATCTTATTTTCAAGTATTATAAATGCCTGAACACTAGGACAATGAGATATTACACAAATATCAAACGACACCCCATGCATAATCCTCACTACAGCCCTAGCCATCAAATTAGGAATTGCTCCATTTCACTTCTGATTACCAGAAGTACTACAAGGGACCACTACAATAACAGCCTTAATCTTAACTACCTGACAAAAATTAGCTCCACTATCCCTACTAATAACAACCTATCAATCCCTAAATACACCACTAATATTAACAATGGGACTAACATCCGCCCTAATCGGTGGATGATATGGACTAAACCAAACCCAACTACGAAAAATTATAGCATCATCCTCCATCGCTCACCTAGGATGAATAGCTGCAATCCTTACTCTATCTCCTAAACTCACACTACTCACATTCTACACATACATCATCATAACCTCAACAACATTCTTAATAATTAAAACTTTAGAAACAAACATAATCTCAGTAATAATAACATCATGAACAAAATTACCAACACTAAACACTATAATAATACTAACCCTTATATCACTAGCCGGCCTACCCCCACTAACAGGATTTATTCCTAAATGATTAATCCTACAAGAACTAACCAAACAACACATATTTATTATAGCCACTTCAATAGCCCTAATCTCGCTACTTAGCCTATTCTTCTACCTACGAGTCTCATACTATACAACCATCACACTACCACCAAACTCAACCAACTACTTACAACAATGACGTCACAAATCCAACAAAAAACTCTACCTAGCCACAATAACCACATTATCTATTACCCTCCTACCAATTACACCAACCCTACTAACCATCCCATAGAAACTTAGGATCAAGCCTATTAAACCAGAGGCCTTCAAAGCCCCAAACAAGAGATAAAACCTCTTAGTTTCTGTTAAGGCCTATAAGACTCTATCTTATATCTTATGAATGCAACTCAAACACTTTAATTAAGCTAAGGTCTTACTAGACAAATGGGCCTCGATCCCATAACAATTTAGTTAACAGCTAAACACCCAATCCAGCGGGCTTTTGCCTACTTTTCCCGCTCTATAAAAAGCGGGAAACCCCGGCACCAACTAAAGTGCATCTTCAAATTTGCAATTTGACATGAATTTCACTACGGGGTTTGATAAGAAGAGGGATTAAACCTCTGTCAAAAGGTCTACAGCCTAACGCTTAACCACTCAGCCATCTTACCCGTGATTTTTACCCGCTGATTTTTCTCTACCAACCATAAAGACATTGGCACCTTATATTTTATTTTCGGGGCCTGAGCAGGAATAGTAGGCACAGCATTAAGCTTATTAATCCGCGCAGAACTAAGCCAACCAGGTACCCTTTTAGGAGATGACCAAGTCTATAATGTTATCGTCACAGCCCATGCTTTTATTATAATTTTCTTCATAGTTATGCCAATTATAATTGGTGGATTTGGAAATTGACTTGTACCACTGATAATTGGAGCACCAGATATAGCATTTCCACGTATAAACAACATAAGTTTTTGACTTTTACCCCCTTCATTACTATTACTTCTAGCATCATCAGGAATTGAAGCAGGCGCAGGCACAGGCTGAACTGTATACCCCCCACTAGCTGGAAACCTAGCCCACGCCGGTGCCTCTGTAGATCTAACTATCTTTTCTCTTCATTTAGCAGGAGTATCTTCAATTCTAGGGGCTATCAACTTCATTACTACAGCAATCAACATAAAATCCCCAGCCATATCACAATACCAAACACCCCTATTTGTATGATCAGTACTTATTACAGCTGTCCTATTACTACTATCGCTACCAGTACTAGCTGCAGGCATCACTATACTATTAACAGACCGAAACCTAAATACAACCTTCTTTGACCCTTCAGGAGGAGGAGACCCAATCCTATATCAACACTTATTCTGATTCTTTGGTCACCCAGAAGTATATATCCTAATCCTACCTGGATTTGGTATAATCTCCCACGTCGTCACCTATTACGCTGGCAAAAAAGAACCTTTTGGCTACATAGGAATAGTTTGAGCAATAATATCCATTGGGTTCTTAGGCTTCATCGTATGAGCCCACCACATGTTTACCGTCGGAATAGACGTAGACACTCGAGCCTATTTTACATCCGCAACAATAATTATCGCCATCCCAACGGGGGTAAAAGTATTCAGCTGGTTAGCTACCCTGCACGGAGGAATAGTTAAATGAGATGCCGCCATACTATGAGCCCTCGGCTTCATCTTCCTCTTTACTATCGGAGGGCTAACAGGCATCGTACTAGCCAATTCATCATTAGACATTGTACTGCATGACACTTACTATGTAGTAGCACATTTCCACTATGTTCTATCAATAGGGGCTGTATTCGCCATTATAGCAGGATTTACCCATTGATTCCCACTTTTCACAGGATACTCATTACACCAAACTTGAGCAAAAGTACACTTTGGCGTAATATTTGCAGGAGTCAACATAACCTTTTTCCCTCAACATTTCCTAGGTCTTGCTGGAATACCACGACGTTATTCCGATTACCCAGACGCATACACCCTATGAAATTCTATCTCATCAATCGGATCCTTAATTTCCTTAGTAGCAGTAATTATAATAATATTTATTATCTGAGAAGCATTCTCCTCAAAACGAAAAGTTATAAAAATTGAACTTACAACCACCAATGTAGAGTGACTTCATGGCTGCCCACCTCCACATCATACCTATGAAGAACCAGCCCATGTACAAATCCAAGAAAGGGAGGAATCGAACCCCCTTAAATTAGTTTCAAGCCAATCACATAACCTTTATGTTTCCTTCTCCTAAGACGTTAGTAAAACACATTACTTAACCTTGTCAAGGCTAAATTATAGGTTTAAATCCTTTACGACTTAATAGCACACCCCTTCTTACTAGGATTCCAAGACGCAATATCACCTATCATAGAAGAACTCCTCCACTTCCATGACCACACCCTAATAATTGTATTTTTAATTAGTACCCTAGTACTCTACATTATCACACTAATAATAACAACAAAACTAACATACACTAACACTATAAACGCTCAAGAAGTAGAAATAATTTGAACTATCTTACCAGCCATTGTCCTAATTACTATTGCACTACCCTCCTTACGAGTCCTTTACTTAATAGACGAAATTAATAACCCACATTTAACCATTAAAGCCATAGGACATCAATGATACTGAACATATGAATACACTGACTATGAAAACCTAGAATTTGACTCCTACATAATCCCAACTCAAGATCTGCCAAACGGACATTTCCGATTATTAGAAGTAGACCATCGTATAGTAATACCAATAGAATCCCCCATTCGTATGCTAATCTCAGCTGAAGACGTATTACACTCATGAGCAGTACCATCATTAGGTGTAAAAACAGATGCAGTCCCAGGACGATTGAATCAAGCAACTTTCATTGTCACACGGCCAGGAGTATTCTTTGGACAGTGCTCAGAAATCTGTGGGGCTAACCATAGCTTCATACCAATCGTAATCGAATCTGTACCACTACAACACTTCGAAAATTGATCCTCTCTAATATTTTCCTAATCACTACAGAAGCTAAAAGGATTAGCGCTAGCCTTTTAAGCTAGAAAAAGAGAATTTCCGTCCTCCTTAGTGATATGCCACAATTAAATCCAGACCCATGATTTCTAATCCTTTCCTCCTCATGATTAATATATATTCTTATCTTACAGCCAAAAATTTCATCCTACCTACCAACAAACAACCCTACCAACAAAGACAATAAAACTATACGCACAAACCCATGAACTTGACCATGAACCTAACATTCTTCGACCAATTCATAAGCCCACAAATCCTGGGAATCCCACTAGCCGTCCTAGCCCTATTAATACCCCCAATTATATTCCCAACCCAAAACAACCGATGACTAACAAACCGCTTATCAACCCTTCAATTATGAGCAATTAACTTATTCACAAAACAACTAATACTGCCAATCAACAAAACAGGCCACCAATGATCCATCATCTTAACATCACTCATAATTATACTCTTAACAACTAATCTCCTTGGACTTCTACCATACACATTTACCCCTACTACACAACTCTCTATAAATATAGGAATAGCTATTCCAATATGATTAGCTACAGTACTTACCGGCCTCCGAAACCAACCAACCAAATCATTAGGACATCTATTACCAGAAGGTACCCCAACCCTGTTGACTCCAACTCTTATTATTATTGAAACAATTAGCCTTTTCATCCGACCACTAGCCCTAGGTGTACGACTTACAGCCAATTTAACAGCAGGTCATTTATTAATCCAACTTACCTCCACTGCAACACTCTCACTATTACCAACAATACTTACCCTATCTGCAATAACCACTGTGGTACTCCTATCGTTGACAATCCTAGAGCTAGCCGTAGCTATAATTCAAGCCTATGTGTTTGTATTATTGCTAAGCCTCTACCTCCAAGAAAACATCTAATGACCCGCCAAACACACGCCTATCATATAGTAGATCCAAGCCCGTGACCATTAACAGGCGCAGCAGCAGCACTACTAATAACCTCAGGACTTGCCATATGGTTCCACTACAACTCAACACTATTAATAACCCTAGGCCTATTAACTATACTACTAACCATATTTCAATGATGACGGGATATCGTACGTGAAGGAACTTTCCAAGGACATCACACTCCCCCTGTACAAAAAAGCTTACGATATGGTATAATCCTATTCATTACATCAGAAGTATTCTTCTTCATTGGATTTTTCTGAGCCTTTTATCACTCAAGTCTAGCCCCAACCCCAGAACTAGGTGGATGTTGACCACCAACAGGAATTACCCCACTAAACCCATTTGAAGTACCCCTATTAAATACAGCAGTACTGCTAGCTTCAGGGGTAACAATTACCTGAGCCCACCATAGCCTTATAGAAACCAACCGAAGTCAAACTATTCAAGCCCTCACCCTTACAATCTTACTAGGTTTATACTTTACAACACTACAAGCCATAGAGTACTACGAAGCTCCCTTCACAATCACTGACGGTGTGTATGGCTCTACTTTCTTCATTGCAACAGGCTTCCATGGACTTCATGTAATTATTGGATCAACATTCTTAATTGTGTGCCTCCTACGACAAATTAAATTTCACTTCACCTCCACCCACCACTTTGGGTTTGAAGCAGCTGCCTGATACTGACATTTCGTAGATGTCGTATGACTATTTCTCTATGTATCAATCTACTGATGAGGCTCATACTCTTCTAGTATAATAGTACAAATGACTTCCAATCATTAAGTTTTAGTTATAACCCTAAAGAAGAGTAATAAACGTAACAATCTCAACCATAACAATTGCCATCACCCTGTCCACAGCCCTGATAATACTAAACTACTGACTAACACTAATAAAACCGGATACTGAAAAACTATCCCCATACGAATGTGGATTTGACCCACTAGAATCAGCTCGCTTACCATTCTCCATCCGATTCTTCCTCAGTAGCAATCTTATTCCTCTTATTTGACTTAGAAATTGCGCTACTCCTACCTCTACCATGAGCCATCCAACTCCCATCACCAACTTGAACCTTTACCTGAGCTCTTATTATCCTATTACTGCTGACATTAGGACTTATCCACGAATGAGTTCAAGGGGGTTTAGAATGAGCAGAATAGATAGCTAGTCTAACACAAGACAACTAATTTCGACTTAGTTAATCGTGATTAAACTTCACGGCTACCAAATGACTCCCATACATTTCAGCTATTACTCAGCCTTCATTATCAGCATCACAGGGCTCTCATTACACCAAACCCACCTTATTTCAACCCTACTATGCCTTGAAAGTATAATACTGTCTCTCTATATCGCACTATCAATATGACCAATCCAACTACAAACCTCATCATTTATACTAACCCCTATGTTAATATTATCCTTCTCTGCCTGTGAAGCAGGCATAGGACTCTCATTACTAGTAGCATCCTCACGAACTCATGGCTCAGATCATCTCCAAAACTTAAACCTTTTACAATGCTAAAAGTTCTACTTCCAACAATTATATTACTCCCAACAATCATACTCTGCAAGCCAAAACAACTATGACCCACCACATCCATTAACACCTTTGGAGTTGCCCTTTTAAGCCTACAATGATTTAAACCTTCCCAAGAACTAACTATAAGCTTCTCCAACTATTATATAAGCATCGACTACATTTCAGCTCCACTACTCACCCTATCATGCTGACTCACCCCATTAATAATACTAGCAAGTCAAAACCATCTTATTATAGAACCAATTTCACGAAAACGAACCTTTATTTTCATCACCATCCTATTACAAATCTCACTAGTACTTGCCTTCTCAGCAACAGAACTAACTATATTCTTCATCATATTCGAAACCACACTAATCCCAACACTAGCAATTATCACACGCTGAGGAAATCAAATAGAACGACTAAACGCTGGAACTTATTTCCTATTTTACACCCTTATTGGATCCCTCCCATTACTAATCGCCCTCCTCTCCCTACAAAATCAAACTGGCACACTGTCCACTTACATAATCCAACTTAACCAACCCACTATACTAAACACATGAGCCCATACAATATGATGATTTGCACTACTAACTGCCTTTATAATCAAAATACCCTTATATGGATTACACTTATGACTACCAAAGGCACACGTAGAAGCCCCAATCGCAGGGTCAATAATCCTAGCAGCAGTACTACTTAAACTAGGGGGATATGGAATCATCCGAATTATACCAACACTAAATCCTCTATCAAAAACACTTTCCTACCCATTCATAGTACTAGCACTATGAGGAGTGATCATAACTGGTTCAATCTGCCTACGCCAAACAGATTTAAAATCATTGATTGCCTACTCATCAGTAAGTCACATAGGTCTTGTTATTGCTGCAACACTAACACAAACCCAATGAGCATACACAGGTGCTATTACACTTATAATCGCCCATGGCCTAACATCATCAATACTATTCTGCCTAGCTAATACAAACTACGAACGAATCCATAGCCGAACACTGTTACTAGCCCGAAACATACAACTACTATACCCACTAATAGGCCTATGATGACTACTCGCTAGCTTAGCCAACATAGCCATTCCACCAACCATTAATCTAATAGGAGAACTAACTATTATCGCCTCACTATTCAACTGGTCAAACATTACAATCCTAGCAACAGGATCGGGGACCATTATCACTGCTACATATACCCTATATATGTTATCCACAACACAGTGAGGAGGAATACCCTCATATATCAAAATAATACCACCCACCCATACACGGGAACACCTTCTCATAATCCTACATATCCTCCCCATAATATTATTAATAATAAAACCAGGACTAATCTTAGGTACTTTTCACTGTTAATATAGTTTTAAAACAAACATTAGACTGTGGCTCTAAAAATAGGAGTTCAAACCTCCTTATAAACCGAGAGAGGTGATTCACAATAAGAACTGCTAATTCCTATACCTGAGACTAACCCCTCAGCTCCCTCACTTTTAAAGGATAGAAGTAATCCATTGGTTTTAGAAACCATCCACCCTTGGTGCAAATCCAAGTAAAAGTTCATGTGTATGACCAACATGTCTATTTTATTAGCTTTGTTCACACTAATGTTACCACTAATCATATCCGTATATCTGTCAAAAACATGACTTTTCCTAAAAACAAAAACAGCTGTAAAAACAGCATTCTTCATCACCATACTCCCATTAACCAACTTATTGACATTCCCCACAGAAACTACCTCTGACATTGACCTACTAAACACAACCTCATTCTCCGCTAAAATAAGCTTCAATCACGACCTATATGCTATCGCATTTGTACCAATTGCCCTATATATCGCATGAGCTATCATTGAATATTCTCGTTGATACATGCTAGGAGATCTATATACCGACAAATTCTTTAAATACATACTAATCTTCCTATCAGCCATAATAATCTTAGTTACATCCAACAATCTATTCCAATTCTTTATTGGCTGAGAGGGAGTAGGGGTTATATCCTTCCTACTTATTGGCTGATGACGTGGCCGAGAAGAAACACTCTTATCAGCCTTAATAGCCATTATCTACAACCGCATCGGTGACTTTGGATTATTCATCAGCATGGCCTGATTCATAACAAACGTAAACTCATTAGCCTGACAACTACCCATATCAGATGATTTCCATGCCCCTCTCGCACCACTCCTAGGATTTATCCTAGCCGCAACCGGAAAATCAGCCCAATTTGGACTTCACCCATGACTGCCAGCAGCTATAGAAGGCCCAACTCCAGTCTCAGCATTACTACACTCCAGCACCATAGTCGTCGCTGGCATCTTCTTACTCATCCGAGTACACCCATTACTAGCATCCAACAACACAGCTCTATCAATCTGCCTATGCTTAGGAGCTATCACCACATTCTTTGCATCCCTGTGCGCTCTATCCCAAAATGACCTCAAAAAAATTATTGCTTACTCTACATCAAGCCAACTAGGCCTCATAATAGTTACCATTGGCTTAAACGAACCAAATATAGCTTTCCTACACATATGCATACACGCATTCTTTAAAGCCATATTATTCATATGCGCAGGCTTCATTATCCACAGCCTAAACAACGAACAAGACATTCGAAAAATAGGAGGACTGCATAAACCCCTACCAGTTACCTCCACATTTCTAACTATCGGCAGCATAGCACTTATAGGCATACCATTCTTAACTGGATATTACTCCAAAGATGTGATCATTGAAACCATATCAACATCATACTTAAACTCTTGGGCCTTACTCATAACACTTATAGCAACCTCATTTACTGCAGTCTATACCCTACGAATTGCACTACTAGTGATAACAGGGTACCCCAAACAATCATTCGCATTACTTATTCATGAAAAAATTCCCACAATCATAAACCCAATTACTCGCCTCGGTACAGGCAGCATTGCAGCCGGATGACTTATTATATCAAATATTCCAATTAATACACCAACAGCAACCATACCAATATGAATTAAAATTGCAGCATTAACAGTAACAGTCATCGGTATCCTAGTGGGCCTAAAACTAACCTCAATAGCTAATAAAATACCCCTAAAACCTTCCGAAATCCATAATTTCACCAGCTCATCCGCCCACTTCAACCACCTAACCCATCGCAAATTCTCAAAAAAATACCTAAAACTAGCCCAAAAAATTGTAACCCACTTAAATGACACAGCTTGATACGAATACCTTGGCCCAAAAGTAGTAGCCAAGTGACAAAAAATCCCAGTAAGCTTTACTCATGCAATACAAAAAGGCCTAATCAAAATCTACCTAATCTCATTCCTCCTAACACTATCACTAGTGCTGCTATTACTACTATTTCCTGAAATTATTCCCGCACTAGATCCACCAATCCGCCCACATTAACTAACCTATTTTACCAATGACCCCACCCCACCCCCCAGGGGTGGGGTCAGAATTGGGGGGGAGGGGGGGGTAGAAAGGAAAGAATAAAATTGTAAACCCATCTACTAATAGATACTACTACCCATAATTTCTAGTCCCTAATAGAATATAACGTCCCACAAGATAAACCTCGCACCATCTCCAATACAACAAACAACGTTAACAACAATCCTCACCCAGAAATTAAAAACATCATACTACCATAATAATAAAATCACGAAACCCCACCAAAATCCAAACGAACAGCACACAACCCAATACCATCAGCCGTAGCCTCTCCAAACCCCTCTACACCGTACAAAAAAGAACCTATAATTACAAGACCTAAAACAAGCAACACAAACCCCACCACATAAACTAACCCCCCTAAACTTCCCCAACCCACCGGATAAGGATCCGCCACTAACGCAGATGAATAAGCAAAAACCACCAACATCCCCCCTAAATAAATTAAGAATAGCACCAAAGACATAAAAGATCCTCCTATACCAACCAATACTCCACATCCAGAAGCTGCCCCTAATACTAAACTGAGAACACCATAATAAGGTGACGGATTACAAGACACGCCCACTATTCAAAATACAAAGCAGAATCCGAATAAAAACATAAAGTATATCATAGTTATTACTCGGGTTTAACCGAGACTTGTGGTTTGAAATACCACCGTTGTTTTCAACTATAATAAAACCAATGACCATAAACTACCGAAAAACCCACCCACTAACAAAAATCATCAACAACTCATTCATTGATCTACCAAGCCCCTCCAACATCTCTGCCTGATGAAACTTTGGATCCTTACTAGGCACTTGCTTAATTCTACAAACCCTTACCGGAATCTTCCTAGCTATACACTATTCCCCAGACATTTCACTAGCATTCTCATCAGTAACCCATATCACCCGAGATGTACAATACGGGTGACTTATCCGCAATATACATGCTAACGGTGCCTCCCTCTTCTTCATATGCATTTATCTCCACATTGGACGAGGACTTTACTACGGCTCATACTTATATAAAGAAACCTGAAACACAGGAATTATCCTACTACTCCTAACAATAGCCACCGCATTCATAGGTTATGTACTACCATGAGGCCAAATATCCTTCTGAGGTGCAACCGTTATTACCAACCTCCTCTCAGCCATTCCATATATTGGTAACACATTAGTACAATGAATCTGAGGCGGATTCTCAGTAGACAACGCAACCTTAACCCGATTCTTTACCTTCCACTTCCTTCTACCATTTACCATTATAGGTCTAACAATAGTACACCTACTTTTTCTACATGAAACCGGATCAAACAACCCAACAGGACTAAACTCAAACACTGACAAAATCCCATTCCACCCTTACTTCTCGTATAAAGACCTTCTAGGAGTCATTTTAATACTAGCCCTCCTACTGACCTTAACACTATTCTCCCCAAACCTTTTAGGGGACCCAGACAATTTCACACCAGCCAACCCCCTATCTACCCCACCACACATCAAACCAGAATGATACTTCCTTTTCGCCTACGCAATTCTACGATCTATCCCAAACAAATTAGGTGGCGTACTTGCCCTACTACTCTCCATCCTAGTATTATTCTTAATGCCCGCCCTACATACATCAAAACAACGAACAGCTCAATTCCGACCACTCACACAAATCCTATTCTGATCTTTCACCGCCAACCTTCTAGTACTAACATGAATCGGAGGACAACCTGTTGAAAACCCATTTATTATAATTGGCCAAGTAGCCTCCATTATCTACTTCTCAACCTTATTAATCCTTATCCCTGCCGCAGGTATAATCGAAAACAAAATACTAGCTTAAAATATTCTAGTAGCTTAACCCACTAAAGCATTGGTCTTGTAAACCAAAGACTGAAGACTACCAACCTTCCTAGAATATCAAAAGAGAAGGACTTCAACCTTCATCCCCAGCTCCCAAAGCTGAAATCTTTTATTAAACTACCTCTTGACTATAGGTATCGGGCATATACGCTAAACATAAGCCCATTTTTACCTACCATTGCTTGGTAGAAATTTAAAGGTACCCCCCCCTCCCCCCCATAAGGGTATATCGGGCATATACGCTAAACATAAGCCCATTTTTACCTACCATTGCTTGGTAGAAATAATTCACACAATACTCTCTATGTATTATTGTACATTCATTTATTTTCCGTTAGCATATCTTTAACAATGTTAATGTTTAATTTGACATTTACATAAACTTATTGATTTTACATACATATTATATCAACATGAATATTATACAAGTATATATTAGTGAAATGGTTTAAGGACATAAAATTAAATAGTTATTCTACACCATGACTATCGCCACAGTACCTGGTTATTTATTAATCTACCTAATCACGAGAAATAAGCAACCCTTGTTAGTAAGATACAACATCACTAGTGTCACGTCCATGTGATAGATGGCGTACATAACTGATCTATTCTGGCCTCTGGTTGTTTTTTCAGGCACATCAAGTTAATAAAGTTCATACGTCTCTTTTTAAAAGGCCTCTGGTTAATGTGTTCTATACATTAAGTTTATAACCTGGCATACGGTGGTTTTACTTGCATATAGTAGTTTTTATTTTTCTCTGTGTCTTCAGGCCCCCATACCTGATACCTGCCAACTTAATGAAACTGGACCCTCGTTCAAATTGATTGGTCTTACATAAATCATATATGGTATTATTTAATTAATGCTAGTAGGACATAAAATTTTACAAAAACCCACGACAGTAATTTCAACCTAAACAATCTAAAACTACATACTCTTTTAACTAAACCCCCCTACCCCCCATAAAACTAACACTAGCCTGAATAGCTGCTTAATTCTTGTCAAACCCCTAAATCCAAGAACAACTAAACTGACATAATATTAATCATGGCACTAAATGGAAATAAAAGCACCCATTATAATATATAATATATAATATATAATATATAATATATAATATATATATATATATATATATATATATATAATAT